GAAAAGGCCGAATAAATTGGATTCGAGAGTACTACTACTCACAAACTTCGTAATAGAAGACCGAATCCCAGAAATGCTAAAAGAAAATCATGTATTGGTCCAAGTAAATCCATTTCATTTTATAGGCAAAATAAATCTAACTATTTCATGCTTTTAAAGTAGTTTTGTACCGTCTGCTAGAGCTTGAAGAATTCCAAAAGGCCCGGTGTATTCGGGTCCAATACGCTGTTGTATCCCTGCGGATATTTCTCTTTCTAACTAAACAATTACTAGTACACCTAGTGTGATTCCTAATACAAGAGTCAAAATAGGGACAAGCATCCAGCTGATTCGACCTATTAGAAGTTTTAAAAGCGGAATGAATTCCATTTCCTATTGATTAACTCAACAGGGAATGGAACTCGGGAATTTTTTTTAGAAATGAGTCAATTTTTTTGTGGGGACAATTGGAATAATTCCAATGTGTTAGGTTTTCTTACTTGTTCTATTTGTTTGTCGTAGAAAAAAACTTTTTGAATTCCCGGTAGAAAGCGATTTCGCTAAGGAAAACGCTTTTAACGCTGCCCAAGACCCCTCCCCTTTCCAAAAATTTTTACGAATACGCTTTTTTGATGCAGAGGTACGTTTTTTTGGAACTGCCATTTAAATAAAAATTAAGATATTACTCATCGCTATAGCTGGATGTGAAAGACATCTAGTATTTAGAAAAATCTTTGCTTTTCTAATTCATTAGGTATTTCTTTTCTAGATAATATTGTTTATAAAAAAAAAAAATAATAATAATTAGGTAAAAAATATGGGAAAAGAGCCTAAAATTTTACTAAAAAAAAAAGAAGAATATTCTTCTTTTTTTTTTCATTTTTTCCTTTCAAAAGAGGTAAGGTCTGGTGAATTGGAAACAATTAAAACAATAAATAATTAAGAATTCAAAACTTTTTATGGAAAACACATATCAATATACGTGGATGATAGCTTTCCTTCAACTTCCAGTTTTTATGTTAATCGGAGTGGGACTTCTTTTTTTTCCGACAGCAACAAAAAATATTCGTCGTATGTGGGCTTTTCCGAGTATTAACTTGTTAAGTATAGTCATGATTTTTTTAGCTAATATATCTATTAAGCAAATAAATAGCAGTTCTATCTATCAATATATATATGGTCTTGGACTCTGGATAATTCTTTTTATTTAGAATTCGGATACTTGATCGATCCACTTACTTCTCGTTCTAAAAAAATAGGATTGCGTGTAATAAGCTTTTGATATTCAGCAACCCCGGTTAAAAAATAATCGCAAAAATCCAAACATTTATCTATCCAGCTATGAGGTAGATCAGCAGCGACTCCTCCGATACGAAAGTAATTATGCATCATGCGCATACCAGTAGCGGCTTCGAATAGGTCATATATCAACTCTCGTTCTCGAAAAATATAGAAGAAAGGGGTCTGTGCCCCAATATCTGCCATAAAAGGACCAAGCCATAACAAATGGGAAGCGATACGACTCAACTCCAACATAATAGCTCTGATATAGCTAGCCCTTTTAGGTACTTGAATATTGCCTAGCTGTTCGGGTCCGTTTACGATTATGGCTTCTGTGAACATAGTAGCTAAATAATCCCAACGCGTTGCATAAGGCAAATATTGTATAATTGTTCGATTTTCCGCAATTTTCTCCATCCCTCTATGTAAATAACCCAATACAATATTGGTTCGCAGTCAATAACATCTTCACCATCGAGAGTAACAATAATTCGAAGAACACCATGCATTGATGGGTGATGAGGGCCCATATTGACTATCATGAGATTTTTTCTCGTAGTTGGCGCAATCATAAGTTTTTTTCTTAATTATTCTTCCATGCATTGCTTAAAGTAAAAAGAAGTTCATCAAAATTGAAACGACTGAGCTCAAATGGTATCACACTTTAAATTAACGAGTTTTTATCTCTCGAATATCCAACTCACCGGTTAATTGTTTGTAGCGTTCTATATTTTTTTTTGACAAATAGTTCAGCAGCCGTTGACGTTTTCCCAAAATTTTCCGCAAACCTCTCTGAGATGAATAGTCTTTTTTGTGCAATTCCAGATGTGAAGTAAGTCTCCTTATTTTAGTGGTGAAACTGAATACTTGAAATTCAAGGGAACCTCTGCTTTCTTCATTTTCTTTTTGAGAAATAACCGAAATGAATGAATTTTTTATCATAAAAAAATTTGCCTTTCCCTTTTTTTTTTTACAGATATGTATTTTTCCGATCAATAATAATAATGCAATTAATTTGCATTGCATAGTGTATATACAATAATTTAATCCGAATCGAATTTTTTTATGAACTCCTAATTTTTTCTGAATTCAACTCAACCAATTCAATTGCGGATTGGATTTCGATAGGGATAGAAAGGGATTGGTACATTTTCCCATCGAAGAATTTAGATGTAAAATGAAGAAAGTTCTGTTGATTCATTTCAAGATCTAATTGAAACACTATTCCTTTCATATTGAATACTAGAATGAAATGTGAGATAAGACATGTGATCTGTGTATTTTCTTTGCTTTGATATAACATACCCTATAATAATATCCTATTATAGGGTATAGGCTATATAGAAAAATTCTATTATCTACGAATTTTCAATCGTGAATAGAAATGTATCCTTAACATAGTGAAACGACTGCCATTATTGGTATTAAACCAATACCGATTCATACAAGCCAAATCTTCTAATCTATAATTAGGCCAAAGAAATAGCTTTAATTTCATTAATTTATTTTTATCTCTCTCAAGATGGTTATTGTCATGTGAAACTTGGTTGCTGTTTTTTACCTTCTTTCCGTTCCAAAATAGTGTATTTATTTCTACATCATTTATATTCTTTGAATTAAAATAAATTAAAATTCTCAATTTTCTACAACGTCTAAAGGAGAAAATATTTTCAGGAATAAGCAGATCAAAATCTCTATTTGCAGTTATTCTTTGATGTGGTGAAATAACTTCAGCAAAATTATTCCTAGAAAGATATCTTTGATCTTGGTATTTTTTATTTTTTTGGTGCTTACTCGTATGCTTATGAAGCAACGAAATACTTACGGTTTGATACATAATAAGCTGTCCACCCGTTTTTACAGACAGACGAATGGGTTCTATAATAAGTATTCCTTTTTTGATCAATTCTGTAAGAGTTAAATTCTTCTGAATTAGCATTATATCCAAACTCATTTCTCTTTTTTTAATCGAGGGTAGAGTAATTTTTTTTGGATCCATTAGTCTAAGCAGGAGAGAATATACTTTGATATTACTAATCATTCTTTGAGTCAAAGCATCGTCCCAGCGCAATTGAAAAAGCAAATAACGTTTCAGGAATAAAGCTAGTTCTGCTTCCGTCTTACTTTTGTATTGTTTTGTCTTTTTTCCTTCTTCGATGTCTGATCTTGTATCCTTTTCGTCAATATCTTTTTGTTGTGAGAGAACGGATTCAAGGTCTCCTCGGCTTGTGGTTTTTTTTTCTTCCTTATTTCGATGCTTTTTTTTTGATGATTGTACAACTTTTTCCTTTTCATTGATCTTTTTATTTTCACTACTATTTTCATTTCTATTCCAATTTAAAAGAAGTAGTTTGCTTGGTATAAGCCAAGGTTTCGTTTTATATGCATTAGAAAGAAAGACAAATTCGGAGAAGAACCAAAGTTCAGGATTCCCTATGGTACCCTTTAGCATTTTTTCATTCATCCCCATCCAATCAAAAAATCCTTTCTGTGAGTTTGGTGGATTGATTTCTGGAATCATAAGATAAAAAAGATTTTTGGTGGGAACTTTTTGATAATTATTAGTACGAATTTGAGTAGTTTGATTTCTATTGATATCGATCGTGATCCAAGCCTGAATCTCGGCTTTTTTTCTAAGATCAAAATTGAGAATTGTCCAATCAAAATATTTTCTATCGGCCATTTTTTCCATATATAGAATATCGACCTTTCTTAGAAAATTTGTAATAGGGCTGTTCTTGAACATATCAAAAAGTGTTTCTTTAGGCGTGTTATAATAAATATCTTGTTTCTTATTTCCTTTAAATGGAGATCTATAACAAAACTTTTCATAATCATAAGTAAGAAATTTATATGCTAAAAGATCATATTTATAGTATTTTTCAAAATTTTCTTTTTTATTATTTAACGAATATACTTTAAATTGTTTTTTGAAAGCTATTAATTGGTCTTTTTGATCTGAATGCCATTTCCTTAAATTTTCCTTTTTAGCTACACGACGCCGATGTACTCGCCATTTTTTTGGTATTAATCTAGACCATCTGATCTGAGATAAATCGTATTGATAATGTCCTCTTAACCATTTTTTCCATTGAGTTATTTCATAACTTGGAAGTTTATTATCCCCTAAAACCATTTTCATTCCTTGTGTTTCAAAAGAATCCTTTATTTCAGGCTTAAAAAAGGGGAGGATTCCTTGATATTGGCTACCAAATCCTAATTTATACGAGTTATTGATTTGAAGTTGTGATAATGTATAAAATACATATGCTTGTGACACGTAGGATAAGTCATAAAAAATATGTGAATTTTTTTTATTATTAAAAATTGTATCAAGTGGCTTTTTTATAGTTGAAATAAACAGAATTGTATTTTTCTTTTTTTTATCAACTATTTCTTGTTTTCTTTGATTAATGGATTTATGAATAATTTTTTTTGTTGAATCAAGAAAAAGTTCTGTATTCATTCTAGCAATATTAATTATAGAGAAAAAAATATCTGTGTATATTCTTTCAATAAAAAATTGAAAAAAAAGATGGAATTTGCCGATTAATCGTCCATTTCTTCTTTTTAATATTTCCCACTTTTGGAATCGTTTAAGATTAGAATTTGTTTTCTTAGGGCTAAGATTATTGATTTTTGGAGTTACTTTTTTTTTCTCTTTTGTGATTCTTTTTATTTGATTTTGAATTGTACTTGTTCTCTCAATCAAATCCTTCATCTTATTTTCTGTCAATGAA